CGTAAGCCTCGGGCAATTTAGCGAAAACAAAACTAAGTGAATGAAGAGCAGAATTAAGACAGATACAGATCAAACAAAAGATATTCAGCATAACAAATATTTCCTTCTTTATTTAATTGTATTTTGATTGACTGATATGATAGAAGGAAAAAAGTAAAGTAATTAAGGCACACCAAAAATCTTTATTTTTCTTTGAATTACCCAATCAAAAAGACTTCCCTGCTCAAACAAGAGTAGAAGGAATCATACTTTCATACATTATCTTAATTGAATTCTATATAATGATCAATAAATTCTGTTGGATTCGACAACTAGACGTGTTAAATCCTAGCAATAAGCAATAATCGAATCTATTTCATAGAGATTTGAGCGGAAATTGACGAATACCAAAAAAAAACAATATTATTGTTTCTTAGTATGAAATAAACTATGAAATAAAAGCCTAAATGGGGCGTGGCCAAGCGGTAAGGCAACGGGTTTTGGTCCCGAAATTCGAAGGTTCGAATCCTTCCGTCCCAGAGCAGGTTGATTCTAAACTCTTTTTTAGAATCAACCTGCTTCACTTTTTTGTGTTAAACAAAAAAGTGGTTCTTGTGTTATCGAAATGCTTCCCTGTTCATATATATATAAAATTCTCAAGTATAAATTGCTATTAACTTATTTAGCCAATGACTATTCATGATTCCATATTGAATCAATTCAATACGAGTTTCACACAAGACAGACAGATGTTATGGTAAAACTTCGCCTAAAGCGATTCGGTAGAAAGCAACGTGCGACTTGAAGGACATGATCGTCTGTGCTGTGGACTCTTAATCCACCATCTTTTTTCGCAATAAAGATGTTTCTTGGCTCGACATAGTTTGTTTTGTTCCAATAGACCAACCCTTTTTTTTGCTGGGTTGGCAATAGTAACTGATGGAGCTCGAGTAGAACTTTATTCAGTTCTCAGGGACATGGGTCTAGGGTTAGTGTCAATCAATAAGTGAGAACAACTTCGTAAGTAGGGTTTCAATATAAAAATCGAAAACATCCGAATTCAACAAAATTTCCTTGAAACTTTTGTTGGAATTGAGAAAACAATTTCGATCATATCATGAAATCTCTTACATGGGAATTCCCCATTCGTATTCGTATGATTCTTCGCTAGAAAGAAATTGCAAAAGGTCTGTTGCTGCCATTTTGAAACGATTAAATATCATCGAAGTAATGTCTAAACCTAAGGATTCAAAGCAAAGATAAAAGATTCTGTAACAAGAAAATACTTTTTTTTAATTGTCTTAACCATTGGAATCAAAAGGGATTCTAAACGAGACAAACAAAATGGGTTAGAGACAGCTCAATAAATGATTACGTTTTAGCTCTTTGAGAATTAGACAACTTGAGTTATGAGGATAGATTATTTTTGATTTTTGGGACGGAAGAAAAAAAACGAATCAAAGCATAGTATAGTAATGAATTTCAAAATTTTAGAGCTCGAATTTTCACTATAAACTATATAATTCAAATCATTCTTTCTCGAGCCGTACGAGGAAAAAACCTCCTATACGTTTCTAGGGGGGAGGCATTGTTTTTATCCCAATGAGCCATCTATCGAATCGTCGCTATTGATGTTCGAGCTGGAAGAGAAGGACGAGATCTCGGGAAAGTGGGTTTTTACGATCCACAAAAGAAGCAAACCTATTCAAATGTCGCTTCTATTCTATATTTCCTCGAAAGAGGAGCTCAACCGACCAAAATAGTTCACGATATTTCAAAAAGGGGAAAACTAAAGAACTTCGGGTTAATGTAACGAACTACAAATAAACAAGTGACATAAACTTTATACTTTGAGTATGTGCGGGGAGACTCTTTGAGAGTTCTATTCTAGATTCTTTAGGATGACGAACCTTAAATGACTCACCCGTACATATCTCCTACCAAACACAGGTGTTCAATTAAATGCATATATATATTCTGTTAACGAAGTTAAAGTCTTTTGGAATAAAATTGATCACAGCACTACGTCCCAACGAGGATCTAAAAGGTATCCTCGTTGTGATGGTAGTGACGCCGTTGCTATTGGTTTACAAAATGGCTCCTCGGGTTCCTTCACCTCCGGATCCATCAAGGTCATCCAGTAGTTTTATGAGGGAATCATTACCGACAACTCCGGATCCATCAAGGGCATCTAGTAGTTTCATAAGGGAACCATTCTCGATTGGCCTTTTATGCGCTCTAGAAACAGAAAATTCCGCTTTTGTTCCGGCTGGACAGGCTAGAATTCTCACACGAGCAGCTTTAAAAAGGGAAACGTCGGAACAGAGTGACTTTCCTGTAAATTCAACGAATTCTCGAATTGAAGAAGCAACCCAAAGGGAACAAGTTGTTGGGGTTGGAACTTCACTTGATCCGGCGAATTCACGTGAAGCACTGGAAGAAGAGGTGCATCCGGCTTTTATTGGGGCTTCGGAAGAAGCTTTAAATTCAAGGAATTCTCGAATTGAAGAAGCAACCCAAAGGGAACAAGTTGTTGGGGTTGGAACTTCACTTGCTCTGGCGAATTTACGTGCGAATTTACGTGAAGCACTAAAGATAGATCCGGCTATTATTAGGGATGGTGAAATTCTTGCGAGTGCGACACGAAGGGTTGGAATAATCGGAAAAACAAGATTATTGACCTTAGAACTGCAAGACTATAAAGATATCAAGTTATCAATTGATAATCAAGTTTTTGACTTGGTATCAAGCTATTGGCCGGAGCTGTTGGTATTTAATAATTCTCTTAGCTTGGATACTCTAGAGAATACTAATAATTATAGGATACGCAATAATACTATTTTTCGTCGAAGAACTCGACATAGACCACCTCGTTATCCAGATCGAGGAATGGCAGTGATTTTTGTGCATCAACTAATGGACTTTTATCTATCGGACTCGCAACCTGCTATCGAACCGGATACACTGAGTAATTTCGAAGCAGAAATCAACCAAGATTTAGAAAGTTTCTCTCGGTTGGATGTGGATTGCGAAAACCTCACGGACTTGAGTCGCGAGGACCGAGAGTCCAATTTGGTCAGATTGGAAAAACTGGATACTGAACTCCAACTCAAACAGTTGGAGTTGTCAATTCTGAAGGCAAAGGCTCGAACCCTCTCGTTAGAAGAACGAAGCAGGTGTCAGATCTCTCTTCGCCAAAAAATAGAGCGAGGACGTAGATCTAGCGGGTTCCCGCTACTTGGAGAACAAGAAATAAGCAATATCGGGGATAACCTGACGATTTTACACAAAAATCATACCGTTATTCAAAGGCTAAGCGGCGAGATGGCTGTACTACGGGAGGCAGAGCAAAGGCGGACTTATAATCCCGCGCTAGAATCAGAGATAGCCCGTTTAGTGGAGGCACTCCAATAGCGGGCTTCGAAGAGAGAATAGGGGTGCGGGTGGGGGGGAGATGGGTTTCTCTCTCCGATTTGACTCTTTTTTATTTTTATTAGGGAAATTCATTTTCCCTAATAATTATAATTAGGGCTATATGGATTCGAACTATAGACTTTCTCGGGAAAACATATCGAACTTTTTATTATCGAAATGCTTCGAAGTGTTTCAAAGACTCAATGTGCATTTTTTTTGCATTGGGCTCGTTCATCAACTGATATAAATATTAGATAGTTTGCCATACTTTTTCTGGACAGAAAGATAACGAGATGGCTCTACGTGCTCTGATTCATTATTTGAATGCTGAGCCAGGCGCAATACCAAAGTGTTTCAAAGAAGAGTTACCTTGACATAGGTCTGCCTCCGGCCTAGATTAACCTAAGTGAAATGAGGTCTCTATCGGCTCTGCTCAAAGAGTCAAATATGAAACTTTATACACCTTAAAGTTCATAGGACGAAAAGATATTAGTTTGAGGTCCGTATACTCATTATGCCTAGCATTGAATGGGCTGGGTATTTACCTTATCAATTATGAAATCGACGTTGGGTTCCATTTGTAGCCTAAATTGGCACCCAAATCGGACCCAACCAAACCAAAAGTCAGGCTATTGTTTTCTTGTTTCCTCGAATACATAGAGGAAGACCCGGATTTCTCCATAAGATCAATTCTGTTGATTGCATGGTGGACTCCCCTGAAAAACATTGGCGCGCGTGTAAACGAGGTGCTCCACCTAACTGAGCTATAGCCCTTGTGCGACCTATTTTAGCATGGAAAGAATTTCTTGTCAAGATGAATATCCCGCATGATAGCTTCGGAGCTGTTTCCTGCCATGACAAGGATTGCTATTGCGTAGAAATGAGATTCCGTCTATAATCAATCCATCGATATGATGAGTCCCTTTTGTTTTTCTTTGTGATGATAAATGACCTACTTAACCCAGTGGTTAGAGTATTGCTTTCATACGGCGAGAGTCATTGGTTCAAATCCAATAGTAGGTAGAACTTTTTAGATACCGGAGGCACTGGTATCTAAAAAGTTTTGCTACCCACCATATTTTTTATTTATTCCCCCTACTCCTCGGATTCTAGTTCTTTTTTGGTTGGACCAGATTACCATTCCATTTTAGGGAAGTCAATGGGCAGAATCCAAATCTGTCGGAGAAACAGAACTTCTTTGGATTATTTGGGCGTACCAAAGATCTACGAAATAACATCGAGAGCCTCAACTCGTGTCCGAGCTTGTCTGACAGCTAAATTTGCCTCAATTGTTTGTCTCTTGCCTTCAGCTCGACTCAAGTTAGCTTCAGTTATTTCAAGAGTTTGCTGAGCTTCTTGTGGATCAATGTCACTATCCTTTTCCGCATCATTTACTAAAACGGTGATCTCATTATTGCCTATTCTAGCGAAACCACCCATGAGAGCTATTTTTACCCATTGGTCGTTAAGACGTATTTTCAAAATACCTATATCTAGAGCTGTAGCAATAGGGGCGTGATTTGGTAATACACCAATTTGGCCACTATTAGTAGATAAAATGATTTCTTTCACTTCTGCATCCCAAACAATTTGATTAGGAGTCAATA